AAATATGGTAAGAAATGAAATGTCACAATATTTCTTTTATACATGCCAAAGTGATGGAAAAGAACGAATATCTTTTACATACCCCCCCACCCTTTCAACTTTTTTTGAAATGATCCAAAAAAAGATACCTTCATTTACAAGAGAAAAAACACCCTCTGATCAAGTTTCTACTTGGTGGAGTTTGATCAATGAAGAAAAAAAGGAAAACTTAAAAAACGAATTGTTAAATCGAATTGAAGCTTTAGATAAGGAAAGGTCTATTGAAAATATACTGGAAAAAACGACGCGATTTTGTCATAACGAAACTAAAAAAGAATATTTACCTAAAATTTATGATCCATTTTTGAATGGGATCTCTCGTGGAAGAATAAAAAAATTACCCCCATTCCAAATCATAAGCGAAACCTATAGAAAAAATAATCTAGGAGGATCTTGGATAAACAAGATTCATGGTATACTGCTGAAGATTAATTCTGACAAATTTGAACAAACAATAGAAAAATTTAGTAGAAAATCTTTATCAATAGAGAAAAAACTTTATTTTTTTTCAGAACCCCAAGAAGAAAAAATTCATTCAGAAGAAGAAATAAAAATTTTCAAATTTTTATGTAATGTCGTTATAACTGATAACAATGATCAACCTCTTCTAAAAAATTTTCTGGATTTCCATGACATCAATAAAAGAGTTCCTCGATGGTCATACAAATTAACAAGTGAGTCGGAAGAATTGGAAGGCGAAAATGAAGAAAATATACCAACGGAGCCTGGACTTCGTTCAAGAAAAGCAAAACGTGTAGTAGTTTTTACTGATACAGAGCCGCATAACGAGATTTATATTAATCTCAATCAAAATTCTGATCAAAACGATGAAATGGCTTTGCTCCGTTATTCACAACAATCTGATTTTCGTCGAGAGATAATTAAAGGATCCATGCGTTCCCAAAGACGTAAAACTGTTATTTGGGAATTTTTTCAAGCAAAAGTACATTCCCCCCTTTTTTTTGATAGAATAGATAAACTTTTTTTTTTGTCGTTTGATATATGGGGGCTAAAAAAAAAAATTCTTAGCAATTTCATGCGAAAAAACAAAAAACAAAAAATTGATAAAAACGAAGAAGAACAATCAAAAATAGAAGAACAAAGACGGATAGAAATTGCAGAAACTTGGGATAGCTTCCTATTTTCTCAAATAATAAGAGGTTCCATCTTAGTAACTCAATCTATTCTTAGAAAATATATTATATTACCATTATTGATAATAATTAAAAATAGCATCCGTCTGTTATTATTTCAAATTACCGAGTGGTCTGAGGATTTAAAGGATTGGAAACGTGAAATGCATGTTAAATGTACTTATAATGGGGTTCAACTATCCGAAACAGAATTTCCAAGAAACTGGTTAACGGATGGTATTCAGATAAAAATCCTATTTCCTTTTTATCTTAAACCGTGGCATAAATCTAAATTTCAATCATATGAGAAGGCTCGACTAAAAAAAACAAAAGACAAGGGAAAAAAAAATGATTTTTGTTTTTTAACAGTTTGGGGACTGGAAACTGACGTACCGTTCGGTTCTGCCAAAAAAAAGCCTTCTTTTTTTGAACCTATTTTTAAAGAATTAAAAAAAAGAGTCAAAAAATTCAAAACTAAGTCTTTTCTGGTTTTAAGGATTTTCAAAGAAAGAGCAACAATTTTCGTAAAAGTCGCAAAAGAAATTAAAAACTGGATTAGCAAAAACTTGCTTTTTCTAAAAGGAAAAATAAAAAACCTTTCAAAACGCAATCGAACTCCATTATTTGGCCTGAGAGAAATATATGAATTAAATGAAACTAAAAAAGATTCAATAATGAGTAATCAGATGATTCATGAACTATTTGTTCAAAAAAAATCCATGGAGTGGACAAATTCTTCACTCAGCGAAAACAAAATAAAAAATTTGATTGATAGAATAAAGACAATAAGAAATCAAACAGAAGAAATTTCAAAAGAAAAAGAAAATCTAACTAATAGTTGTAACAAACCGCGTTATGATTCTAAAATAATTGAGTCATCAAAAAAAGGTTGGCAGACATTCAAAAGAAAAAATACCCGATTAATTCGTAAATTGATTTTTTTTATAAAATTTTGCATTGAACAACTCTCTATAACTCTTTTTCTAGGTATCATTAATATTCCAAGAATTACTACACAACTTTTTTTTGAATTAACAACAACAATTCTTAATAAATATATTTACAAGACTGAAGAAAATAGAGAAAAAATTAATAAAAAAAAAAATACCATTTATTTTATTTCGGCTATAAAAAATTTAATATCCAAGAAAAATAAAAAAAAAATTAATTATGACCTATGCTCTTTATCACAAGCATATGTATTTTATAAATTATCACAAATTCAAGTTAGTACCGTTTCTAAATTAACGGCTATTCTTAAATATAACATATGCATAACATCCTTTTTTGTTAAGAATCAACTAAAGGATTTGTTTCAAGAACAAGGACTTTTTCATTATGAATTGAAAGATAAAACCTTTTTAAAGTCCGAAGTAAATCCATGGAAAAACTGGTTACGAAGTCATTCTCAATACAATTTACCTCAGATTACATGGGCTAGATTAGTAACCAAAAAATGGAAAAATAAAATAAAGCAAAACTATCTAGTTCTAAATCCAAGTTTAACTAAAACAGATTCATATGAAAAAAACAAATTTGATAATTACAAAAAAAAAAAATTTTTTGAGGCCAACTCGTTATTAAATCCAAAACATAATTTCAAAAAAGATTCTATATATAATATTTTTTGCTACCAATCTATTCATTCTACAGAAAAAATTTTTGACATGTCTATAGGCATTGCTCTAGATAATTGTTTAGTCTCGTGTTTTCTAGAAAAATATAATATTCGGGGTATAGGGCAAATTCGGCATCGAAAATATTTGGATTGGAGAATTCTCAACTTTGGGTTTAGAGAAAAAGTAAATATTGAGCCCTGGGTTGATACCAAGAGTAAAAAAAAATATATTAAGACTAAAGTTCAAAATTATCAAAGAATTGATAAAATAACTAAGACGGGTCTTGCTAATCAAAAAAGTTTATTTTTTGATTGGATGGGAATGAATGAAGAAATACTAAATCATCATCTAACAAATTTTGAATTTTTTTTCTTTCCAGAATTTTGCTTATTTTCTAGTACATATAAAATGAAACCATGGGTCATACCAATTAAATTACTTCTTTTCAATTTTAATGAAAAAAAAAATATTAATAAAAAGATCACTCTAAAGACAAACGGTTTTATACCATCAAACGAAAAAAACTCCCTTCTTTTTTATGAAGAATCGGCGGATCGCGGAGAGCTTGAATCAGATAAAGAAAAAAAAAGAAATCCTGAATCAGCTCTATCAAACCAAGAAAAAAATTTTGAAAAAAATTATGCAGAATCGAAGATAAAAAAACATAAAAATACAAAACAATACAAAAGCAATACCGAAATGGAACTTGATTTATTTCTCACAAGGTATTCGCGTTTTCAATTGCGATGGAATTGTTTTTTTAATCAAAAAATTCTCAATAATGTAAAAGTATACTGTCTCTTGGTTAGACTAAAAAATCCAAACGAGATAGCGATATCTTCTATTGAAAGAGGAGAGATGAGCCTCGATATTCTAATGATTGAGAAGAATTTCACTTTTGGAAAATTAATGAAAAAAGGAATATTGATTATTGAACCTGTCCGTTTGTCTGTAAAAAACGATGGACAACTTCTTATATATAGAACCATAGGGATTTCATTGGTTCATAAAAATAAACAAAAAATAAGTAAAAGATACAAAAAAAAAAGCTATATTGATAAAAGAAATCATTATGATTTCTTTGTTCCTGAAAATATTCTCTCCCCTAAACGACGTAGAGAATTTCGAATTTTAATTTCGTTCAACTTAAAAAAAAAAAATGCGAGGGATAGAAATTCAAGATTTGATACGAATATTAAAAACTTGACCACAGTTTTGCATAAAAAGAAAGATCTTGATAAGGATAAAAATAACCTAATTAAATTAAAATCCTTTCTTTGGCCCAATTTTAGATTAGAAGATTTAGCTTGTATGAATCGCTATTGGTTTAATAGTACTAACGGAAATCATTTCAGTATGATAAGAATACATATGTATACGCGATTTCAAATTCATTAATGATAGATCCTTTTTACTATATATAATATATAAGTTACGGTATATAAAAACACTTGTATGCACAAATATGAGGGATTTTTTTTCATTCAGTCTTTATACATGAGATTCATTTAATCAATGACGTAGATACCAATTAGAGCAGATCCATAACTAAATTAACAGAATCCTCCTTTTTTTGATCTAAATTTAGACTTTTTTTGGTAAAATAAAGAAGTTGATAATTAAATTCAGATCCTTGTACAAAAAAACTACCATTATTATTACTGATCAGTAAAATTCATATCTTTCAATTCATATTAAAAAGGGAAGGATTTATTTTTATGATAAAAAATGCATTCATTTCATTTCAAGAAAAAAAAGAAGAAAGCAGGGGGTCGGTTGAATTTCAAGTATTCAGTTTCACTAATAAGATACGAAGACTTACTTCACATTTGGAATTGCACAGAAAAGATTATTTATCTCAGAGGGGTCTACGAAAAATTCTGGGAAAACGTCAACGACTGCTGGCTTATTTGTCAAAAAAAAATAGAGTACGTTATAAAGAATTAATTAATCAGTTGAATATTCGAGAATTAAAAACTCGTTAAATTCCAAAATTGTGAATTTAGTTATGAATTTTTGGATAAACTTCTTTTTCAACAATCTAATTCATGCCAGAACGAATCAAGGAAAAACTTATGAAGAGACCAGTTACAGGAAAAGATCTTATGATAGTCAATATGGGACCTCACCACCCATCCATGCACGGTGTTCTTCGCTTAATTGTTACTCTAGATGGTGAGGATGTTGTTGACTGTGAACCCATATTGGG